TTTGCGAAAAGAAAAAAAAAGAGATCGTTGGAGCAATCCATATTCGTGATGCAACTGTTGTTACATTAGATCCCCCCAAGAGTTCTTTCCTTATGGAACTACAATACAAAACAAAGATGGGATTCTTTAATATGGAAAGAATATAGAACCTAAAAGGGTATAAAAGGGTAATAGAAGTTGCTCTTCTTTGAATCGAGTTGGTCCAAAATCAAATTCAAATAAAGAAATAAAAGAAAATGAAAATATTCAATATTTTGAGATTTTTTGAAAAAGTCAAGGCTTTCTTTTTTTTTTAGTGTCCGTCTATAATGACTGATAAATCAAGAACTTTCAATTGGAACTAAACGAATTCTTTCAATTTGTTTTTCTTACCGTCGTATCTGGATTGAGACTTAGGTAAATGTTTTATTCATATATGTAGTAAAAGAACATATCTAATTTAGCTCTTTCATGCCTATTCTAACTAGTTATTTTGGTTTTTTACTGGCTGCTTCAACTATAACCCCAGCTATATTTATTGGTTTGAACAAGATACGACTTATTTGAAATGAATGAAATTCAATAAACAATTTACAAAAAGAAAAATCAAAGCCTCTCATAATATTTCATTTCAGGTATTCTATGGTTCCTTCCCGCGTCAATTGCCAATTCCTGTTCATTGAGATTCACGGATAATTCAGATTAATATTTAGGGATAGATCTTACCTCTCTTTTTATTCCCTAAAACAAATCGAAATGATTGAAGTTTTTCTATTTGGAATCGTCTTAGGTCTAATTCCTATTACTTTAACAGGATTATTTGTAACTGCATATTTACAATACAGGCGCGGTGATCAGTTGGACCTTTGATTGAGTAACATCTCTTTTTTTGATTGACCTCCTCCTTGTAGGAGGTCAAATTTCAGTTGCAATTCTACTTTGTTTTGTTAAATTATTTCATTGTAATTCGACAGAAAATAAACGGAATCACGCTCTGTAGGATTTGAACCTACGACATCGGGTTTTGGAGACCCGCGTTCTACCGAACTGAACTAAGAGCGCTTTATTATATCATATCCTATAACAGTAGATACGATTGTAAAGAAAAGTATTTTTTTACCCCGGAGGAGTCTTGTGTACATATAGTATGTAAAAATGAAAGATTATGTCCAAAAATTCCCGATCTTACTCAATGAATCCCTCGTAACTGTCCATAGGAGAAAGAATAGGTAGGGATGACAGGATTTGAACCCGTGACATTTTGTACCCAAAACAAACGCGCTACCAAACTGCGCTACATCCCTTTTAAAAATTGTTGTACAGTGTCATTGTATAAAATCCATGTCTTGTTTTCCACACATCCTTCTTTTTTGCTCTTATAGGTAGAGAATGTTCTTGTCATCTTTTTTAGGGGGGCGGCAAGATTTCATCTGCTGGGTCGTTGTACATATGCATTTTAGTTAGTAATTCCTAATTCTAATTTCATTAGAAGCAAAAACAAATGATCTTGAACTAAAAGATCGGGTTATCTATGATCTATGTATTAGAATATCGAACTAGAACTATATATGTATTACAATATACAATACAAATAAATAATTCAAATAAATAAGAAAAAAAAAAATAAAAGAAGAAGGAGGATTTTCAATGCGAGATATCAAAACATATCTCTCAACGGCACCTGTGCTAACCACTCTATGGTTTGGGTCTTTAGCAGGTCTATTGATAGAAATTAATCGTTTATTTCCGGATGCCTTGTCATTCCCTTTTTTTTAATCCTGATTGAATTCTTGTATTGATCTGTGAAGAAATGAAGAATATTTGAGATACAATTCTACGTACCATGTCTCCAAATTCGCTCCCTTTTTCTTTCCTATCCTAAAAAAAAAAAGAAAGAGTGTATCGAACTTCAGTCAAAATACAATGAATCTACGATAGAATTTGGGGGAAAAGAAATGGAAATGTGGATCCAGTCGTTTAGGGTCGGTTACACGAAATTCTAATATAGAAAGAAGAAAATACTGAGATTAGGATAGGAATAATTCATAGTTAGAAAAAATTGTATTAATTAATTATTACGATATTCTTAATATTCTTCTATTAATGAATATGACTCTCTTTCTTTATAGTTATAGTAATTAATAGTGATTAAATTTTCTATTATAGTACTTCGAAGTCATTCGAATTCTAATAATTCGAAAAAGAAAAGATTTACGAATTTTATTTCTAGTTAGTAACTTTTATTAATATAGATATAGAATATAGATTCTTTTTTTTTTATTTTCTTTTTATTTGGTTTGGGTCAAAAAGAAAATGAAGAGAGTTCTAAAGTGAAGTCGATCCAAAATGAAAAGGAGGTTCATGGCCAAGGGTAAAGATATCAGAATTATAGTGATTTTGGAATGTACCTGTTGTGTTCGAAAGGGTGTCAATAAAGAATCGCCGGGCATTTCTAGATATATTACTCAAAAGAATCGACACAATACACCCAATCGATTAGAATTTAGAAAATTTTGTCGCTATTGTCAAAAGTATACGATTCATGGGGAAATAAAGAAATAGATGGAACGGAATGCGTGTGTGATTTTTCCAAGTAGCGGGAAGAGTAAGAACTTTACATCTTAACATTAACATATATAATACAAACCAAATCCTATTTTGGTCGAATCTTAAATGAATAAGAAAAAAGAATAGAATTCTATTTTCTAGATCCTTTTCTATATAAGGAATAAACAAACAAGGAATAAGCAAACCATGGATAAATCCAAACAACCTTTTCGTAAATCCAAGCGATCTTTTCGTAGGCGTTTACCCCCAATTGGATCGGGGGATCGAATCGATTATAGAAACATGAGTTTAATTAGTCGATTTCTTAGTGAACAAGGAAAAATCTTATCTAGACGGACGAATAGGTTGACCTTGAAACAACAACGATTAATTACTATTGCTATAAAACAAGCTCGTATTTTATCTTCGTTACCTTTTCGTAATAATGAGAAACAATTGGAGAGAGTGGAGTCGATCCCTAGAACTACTGGTCCTAGAACCAAAAATAAATAGAGATACTCCTCAAAACTCCAATAGGAAATCAAGCTCATATTAATGTTTTGCTCGAAAAAAAAAATAGAATCCAGATTTGATTCTTGTATTCTAAAAAAGGAAAAATGGGGAAGAAATCTTTTTTTTTCTTGAAAGATGTTCGTTTATTCCTACTACTCAAATCTTAATTTCTTTTTCTTCTATCTTCCCGGAGTCCATTCTCCGGGAAATCCTGTTTCATTTCAATCATTCTTGTTTCCTGTATAATAGATTCTATTAAGATTCTTTTATTCCTTTATTTGATTTGTATTTGATTTTTGATTGATGATTTTATTTGAAATGATATCAAAACAATTCTTATTTGATAGGGCTATTTGCGCAAGTATTTTACGATTCAGAAGCAATCGTCTCTTGTACAGATTGTGGATGAATAGGCTATAACTATAGAATATTCTATCCTCACGAGTTACCGCATTTATCCGAGTGATCCACAAACGACGAAAATCTCTCTTTTTCCTGCTCCTATCTCGATGAGAGGAAACCAAAGCTCTCATTCTTTGTTGAGTAGTCGTTCGAGTAAGTCTTGAATGAGCCCCCATAAAGGTTGATGCAAATAAACGAATCTTTTTTCGACGTCTTCGAGCTGTATATCCTCGTTTAACTCTGGTCATTGAATCAAATGAAACTTTCTTGAATAACTAATTGATTTCTCTTCTTTCAGTCATCCTTTTCCTCCGGTCGATTAATAACAAAACGGATTCTTCCGATATATAAAATATAAATTCCAATGGCTTTTGCGACTATGACCTTCCCGACCACGATTTTTTCTTTCTTCATTTTTTCTTTCTTCAAAGTATCTCGCCTGGAAATAATAAATTCGACTGCTACTAAATAAAAAAGAATAGTGGGTTCCCTCGTTTCTATGGCAACTTCTGAAACGGTGAGGTCCTCTCTATACACCGGAGCCTCTTCTTTCATTTCATCGAATTTTATTGTGAACTTGTATAGTTCACACTCTTTGGCTCTACCCATCCATTTTTCAATTCTAATTAGAAAGTAATAGTCCTTTTCACAAAAAAGCTATCCATACAGTGACGGCATTTAATTCTGAAAGTTGGCTAGGTAGCTGACCCTGTTAGTCCGTTTTTTCAAGAATAGGAATAGGAGCATAACCTTTTTCCTCCGCTTAATGGATAACTATTTGTTACCAATGGAGAATTCCTTCTCATCTCAAATGGAGTGATTGGATTTGCACCAATAGAAACCATAAATTCATAACATAATTAGGTAGATTATAGATCTTCTCTATTTATATAATAGTCAATTAGATAGTCGTCTTCCACTCTATCTATCCTAATTCATTGGTAGTGGTCGTTCATACTGGAAAAGATTTTTGCATTTCTTCAAACTCATGATCTGAACTGAACGAGTCGCACATACACCCTAGTACATGTTCCTCGACGCTGAGGACATCCTCGAAGAGCGGGAGATTTCGTGACATTTCTTATTGGCTGTCTTGCGTTTCTAATAAGTTGTTTAATGGTTGGCATGGCATGTCTATAGAATCTCATTCTAGATAGAATAGAGCGGGTTGGTTTAGATCGATCTTAACCTGATGGTTGATGATTATGAATGATTTCTATTCACACGGAAATTTCAAATTTTGAAACGGAATTCGTATATTTATACGGAATCCCCAGTATTTTAATTTTCGACCGCTACAAGATCAACGATGCCATGAGCTTGGGCTTCTGTTGCTGACATAAAAACATCCCTTTCCATATCTTCGGATATAACCCATAAGGGGTTGCCCGTTCTTTGTACATAAACTTTTGTGAGAGTTTCGCGAAGTTTCAATAGTTCTTCTGCTTCCAGGATAAATTCCCCTGCTTGTGCCTCGTAAAAAGAACTAGCAGGTTGGTGAATCATAACCCTGATTATATTGATATAACATCATGAACGGTTCTTCTATCTATATATCGCACGATTGGGTTAAAGTAAGGGGGAATCCAAATAACAATAAAAAGAATTAAACAACCGTACGGGCATCTTTTGTACATTGCATACGGCTCTGCAATGGAATTTCTTTTTTCGATAGAATTGATTCTATCAAAAAGAAGAAATAGAACCCATCCGATCCAAATCGTTAAATGATCCATTTACCACCCTTCCTTTCGTAGTAGTAAAAAAGATACTATGATGGTTCTGTTGCTTTATATATTTATCTCGTCTGTGGTTTGTTTAGCAATCCCAAAGTTTCTTTTTGATACGATCCAAGAAGGAGAAAATGATTTTTTCCATTTTTTTGACTCTTTCTCTCATAACATAAAAAGAAGAAAGATACTTCTGGTGTGGAAGAATAATGGTTTGTGACGCTGAAATTGACTCTTGCTTGACACATAAATCAAATTGGGAATAACTCTTCTTTCATACTACTATCTCGATACAAAATCTCATGTTAGAAAAAAACAATAATGGTTTGTTCATATCGAACTCGAAGTGCCATGCTATTATTACTTATTCTTTATTTGATTCATATTCGATACAGCGAAGGCATAGTATTCTTTTTTTTTCTCAAAGAAAAAAACTCATTGGCGCCAAGCGTGAGGGAATGCTAGACGTTTGGTAATTTCTCCTCCGACCAGAATGAAAGATCCCATTGAAGCGGCTAATCCCATACATATTGTATGTACATCCGGTGACACAAATTGCATAGTATCATAAATGGCTATTCCTGGTATTACCCATCCGCCTGGAGAATTTATAAACAAATAAAGATCCCTAGTATCATCTTCTATGCTGAGATATACCATGAGACCAACAAGTTGATTCGAGATCTCACTATCAACCTCTTGGCCTAAAAAAAGTAATCTTTCTCGATGAAGTCGGTTGATTAGGGCAAAATTGTATCCCTGAGGAACCGTACGTGCACCTTTGGATGCATACGGTTCGAAAGAATTGCGAAAAAAAGAATCAATGTGTCGATTCCAGTCCTATTTCTTTTTCCTTTTTTACATTCTAGAATGGGAAGGAGGGCAAAACTCATGTAAAAAAGAAAAAAGAATTTTATGAACTTATTGAACTAACTTCTCATTGATGTATTGTTTCATCGAAATTCAAATAACGATGTAATTTTCTTGTTCCTGAATGGGGCCCTTTCAATTCTTTTAGGTTCTTGTTCTACTCCGGGGGAAGATTTTCCCGAATTCCATTTGCGCATATAGGTCAAATGATTCCAGTACCACTGTTTGATACCTTTCCCCAAAATATTCGATGTATTCATCATACTACTCCATTGGTAGGCAGTTTTCTATAATCCCTATAGTAAGTCTAAGAATAGTCTATGATAAAAGCGGTAATCGTGTAATCATCATCTATTCTACATAATAGATTATATTAAAAGATTTTATTATAGTTCTATTTATAGTAAGTTCTATTATATTCTATTTAATTACTAATGAAGTTCAGAATTTATTAAGAATTTAATTAAATTTCTCTTTTATTTTTATATTCTTTATTTAATATTTCTTATTTATATTACTACATTTACACTCCCATTATATTACTTTTACTTACTTTTACTCTTACCATTACCAATTTGGTATTCTCTGAACGGAGCCTGGATACTTTATTTTATCAGTCCAAGTAAACCATCAATTATTTGAATTGATAATATGGATCCCCTATAGGAATTATTGTGCTTCACGCTCCGAATTATTGATGATTCAATCAATACAATATTGAATATATCTTTATTGGATTGGGCGAAACAGAGAATACTCGATCGGGGGAGATAACGGGGAAATACCATATGACCGATATGTCTGACAAGTCGCACTATACGTCAACCCAAGCTGCATCTTCCTCTCCAGGACTCCGAAAAGGTACTTTTGGAACACCAATGGGCATTAAGATAAAGAAAAAAATGAAGTACTATACTTTACTTTAATATGGAAACGTAATAATGGTTTGTTTTATTGTCTTCATCATTTTTTCTCTTTCTTTTCTATTTTGATATTCTATATATATTTTTTCTTTCTTTTATATCTTAGATATTCTATATATTCTATTTCTATATTCTATTTTTAGATCTTTTAATCTTCTTTCTATTTAGAATCTTATATTCTTAGATTATCTTAGATTCTATCTATATTCTATAAATATAAAATAAAATAGAACTTAATATTATTATATAGATATAGATAGGACTGAAAGGTTCATAGAGGAAGACAGAATGAATAAAGAAAAATTCTAACGAACGGGATCGATCGGATTAGCCGATTGTTCGAATGATTTCGAATTCTAAAAAAGTATCTATGCATTCTTTTTCCCTCAAAAACCTCCCATTGCGTATTGGTACTTATCGGGTATAGAATAAGATCTGTTTCTCTTTGTTCTTATAAATAGAAATAAAGAAAATTGTTTCCTTCTCTTTCTATTTCAAATTCTTTCTATTCTATTTCATTAAAAAGAAAAGAAGGGAATAAAAAGAAATATAAATCCTTTCTTATACAAAATCTACCGAACAGGTGAAATACACGGTCTAGTCTTTTCCAATGCGATAAAGTTACATAATGTCTATTTCTTTTTCAGAAAGGGGTATTTACATGGGTTTGCCTTGGTATCGTGTTCATACTGTTGTATTGAATGATCCCGGTCGATTACTTTCTGTCCATATAATGCATACAGCTCTAGTTTCTGGTTGGGCCGGCTCGATGGCTCTATATGAATTAGCGGTTTTTGATCCCTCTGACCCTGTTCTTGATCCGATGTGGAGACAAGGCATGTTCGTTATACCCTTCATGACTCGTTTAGGAATAACCAATTCGTGGGGGGGTTGGAATATCTCGGGAGGAACTATAACGAATCCGGGCATTTGGAGTTATGAAGGTGTGGCAGGGGCACATATCTTGTTTTCTGGCTTGTGCTTCTTGGCAGCTATCTGGCATTGGGTATATTGGGACCTAGAAATATTCTGTGATGAACGTACGGGAAAACCTTCTTTGGATTTGCCCAAGATCTTTGGAATTCATCTATTTCTCTCAGGAGTCGCTTGCTTTGGCTTTGGTGCATTTCATGTAACAGGCTTATATGGTCCTGGAATATGGGTGTCTGATCCTTATGGACTAACTGGAAAAGTACAATCTGTAAATCCAGCGTGGGGTGCGGAAGGTTTTGATCCTTTTGTTCCGGGGGGAATAGCTTCTCATCATATTGCAGCAGGTACATTGGGCATATTAGCGGGCCTATTCCATCTTAGTGTCCGTCCGCCTCAACGTCTATACAAAGGATTACGCATGGGTAATATTGAAACTGTGCTTTCCAGTAGTATTGCTGCTGTTTTTTTTGCAGCTTTCGTTGTTGCTGGAACTATGTGGTATGGTTCAGCAACTACCCCAATCGAATTATTTGGCCCCACCCGTTATCAGTGGGATCAGGGATACTTCCAGCAAGAAATATATCGAAGGGTTGGGGCCGGACTAGCCGAAAATCTGAGCTTATCGGAAGCTTGGTCTAAAATTCCCGAAAAATTAGCTTTTTACGATTACATTGGTAATAATCCGGCGAAAGGGGGATTATTCAGAGCAGGCTCAATGGATAATGGGGATGGAATAGCTGTTGGGTGGTTAGGTCACCCCATATTTAGAGATAAAGAAGGGCGCGAACTCTTTGTACGTCGTATGCCTACCTTTTTTGAAACATTTCCGGTAGTTTTGGTAGATGGAGACGGAATTGTGAGGGCCGATGTTCCTTTTAGAAGAGCAGAATCCAAGTATAGTGTTGAACAAGTAGGGGTAACTGTTGAATTCTATGGTGGCGAACTCAATGGAGTCATTTATAGTGATCCTGCTACTGTGAAAAAATATGCTAGACGTGCCCAATTAGGTGAAATCTTTGAATTAGACCGGGCTACTTTGAAATCCGATGGTGTTTTTCGTAGCAGTCCAAGGGGTTGGTTCACTTTTGGGCATGCTACGTTTGCTTTGCTCTTCTTTTTCGGACACATTTGGCACGGCGCCAGAACCTTGTTCAGAGATGTTTTTGCCGGTATTGATCCAGATTTGGATGCTCAAGTGGAATTTGGAGCATTCCAAAAACTTGGAGATCCAACTACAAGGAGACAAGTAGTCTGATACAAAATCCCTTTGCCATCTTTTTCCTCTATTTCTATTTTCTTTTATTCTAGTATTTAGAATATATAAATTGATATTTATATTAGATTTATATATAGTATTTAGCTATTTAGTATTTCTAATTTGTTAATTTCTAGAATTAAGCTAGAATTTCTATTTTCTTTTCTATTTTCTTTCTCTATTTTTATTATTTTTATGTATAAATAGAATAATATATTCTATTAGACTATTAGAATAATATAGAAAAATTAGAAATAGAATAAGAATAATAGAATATAAATAATAGAATATAAAGATAGAAGAAATAGAATCTAATCTAATAGTAATAAGATATGACTATATCTATATTATAGTATATATATACATACTATATAGATAGTAATAGTTAGTAATAGTAAATTGTAAATCTCAATTTAGAATTTATTTAGTAAATGATCCAAAACGAATAGGTGTGGAAGCTATAATTGTAAACCACGATCGAATCTATGGAAGCATTGGTTTATACATTCCTCTTAGTTTCTACTTTAGGGATAATCTTTTTCGCTATCTTTTTTCGAGAACCACCTAAAGTTCCAACTAAAAAAATGAAATGATTTTTCATTTTTTCCATTGAAGTAATGAGCCCCTATATTAATATTATATTAATATTGGGGGCTCATTACTTCAACTAGTCCCCATGTTCTTCGAAGGGATCTCTTAATTTTTGAGAGGGTTGCCCAAAAGCGGTATATAAGGCATACCCAGTAAAGCTTACAAGTAAACCGGATATGGAGATGGCGACTAGGGTTGCTGTTTCCATTTTTTCGATAATTTCAAGATCACAAAGGATCACGATAATGTCGTTTATTTACAACTACAACGGAATGGTATACAAAGTCAACAGATTTCAACCCATGATAAAAGAGGATTTATGGCTACAAAAACCGTTGAGAGTAGTTCTAGATCTGGGCCAAGACGAACTGGCGTAGGGAGTTTATTGAAACCATTGAATTCGGAATATGGAAAAGTAGCTCCAGGGTGGGGGACTACACCACTTATGGGAGTTGCAATGGCTCTATTTGCAATATTTCTATCTATTATTTTAGAAATTTATAATTCATCTGTTTTACTGGATGGAATTTCAATTAATTAGTTCATAAAAACTATGAAGTCTTAGTTTTTCAATCAAAAAAGATTATTTTACTTATACTTACTTAATGCTTAAAATACTTAATACTTCAACTTAAGATTACCTAAGATTTGGATTTATAGACCATTCTGGTAGTTCGATCGTGAAATTTATTTGTTTCGATATTTCATTTCCGGAATATGAGCGTGTGACTTGTTATAATTGATCCTATTGATAATACAGAGAATGGACCTGTCATCTCTATCAAGATGATTCTACCTCGTCAGATATTTATTCTAGTCTCTGGAGCACGGACTATATAGAATAGATCAAGAAAAGAAATATTTGAACTATGATTCATACCTATTATTCAGACCTCGCAACCGGATTAAAAAAATGGAAATAGGTCTTTTATAAATCAAACAATTTTTTACTTCATACTTCTTTTGACCGAAAGAAATCTCTTTCTCTAGATTTTGTTGAGTTATTACATTCATTAAAGAAGTGATGATCAAATGGTTTTTACTCAGAAAACCTTTGAGTTTAGCTTTGGTTTTCTTAAATCATCGTGGTTTTAGTATGAATCTGAGGTTTCAATTGATTCATAGGGTCTCAACAAGAGAATTCCTATCAAAAAAAAAAGATAGGGAAGAGAAGATTCAAGAGGCCTGTCAGGATTAACATAAAGAAAGATGGATGAGCCAACTTGAGATTGTATTTCTTGGCATTATCATCACAAAGAAGAGATTCCGGATTCTTCTTACTTCGTATCTTTTGGTCAAATCGAGTCAAGCGGCTAAGCCACAAGAAGTTTTAAACTCTCTATTCCATATCCGTTGAAACTAGTATTTGTGTGTTTCGGCTTGAGCCGTACGAGATGAAATTCTCATATACGGCTCTCAGAGGGGGAGTCTTTCTTGGGTTACCTATCTCAATAAAGTATATGATTGGTTCGAGGAACGTCTCGAGATTCAAGCGATTGCAGATGATATAACTAGTAAATATGTTCCTCCTCATGTCAACATATTTTATTGTCTAGGGGGAATTACACTTACTTGTTTTTTAGTACAAGTAGCTACAGGTTTTGCTATGACCTTTTACTATCGTCCAACTGTTACAGAGGCTTTTTCCTCTGTTCAATACATAATGACTGAGGCCAACTTTGGTTGGTTAATTAGATCAGTTCATCGATGGTCAGCAAGTATGATGGTTCTAATGATGATCTTGCACGTATTTCGTGTGTATCTTACGGGTGGTTTTAAAAAACCCCGCGAATTAACTTGGGTTACAGGGGTGGTTCTGGCTGTATTGACCGCATCTTTTGGAGTAACTGGTTATTCCTTACCTCGGGACCAAATTGGCTATTGGGCAGTAAAAATTGTAACAGGCGTGCCTGAAGCTATTCCTATAATAGGATCGCCTTTGGTAGAATTATTACGTGGAAGTGCTAGTGTGGGCCAATCCACTTTGACTCGTTTTTATAGTTTACATACTTTTGTATTGCCTCTTCTTACTGCCGTATTTATGTTAATGCACTTTTCAATGATACGTAAGCAAGGTATTTCGGGTCCTTTATAGAGAAGGCAGATCATAGATATTTGTAATTTATCATATCGGGGAGGAACAAGAGTCTTTCATTGCTACAAATATGGATTATTTTAAAATAAGGCATGTTATTTGGATACTTCTATTCAACTCTGAAGTATTGTTTATTTTATACGAATCGAATAGTTGAAGTATATTTTCCTAAAAGAGGATGGATTATGGGAGTGTGTGACTTGAACTATTGATTGGTCCATGCAGATATATGATTTTATCCGCCACGTTGGAATTCACAACCCAATGTGTCTCCGCATCCAACCATCACGTAAGTCCCTTTATGTAGCATAGGATAGGCCGGTTCGCTTGAGGAGAATATTTTCTATGATCATACCCGAATCATGTCATGCATGAACAGGCTCCGTAAGATCCCTAGAATAAGTGATGTGGAATCCAATGTTCTATTTATTCCACTTTGTTTAATTTTTCTTTTTTTTTTTAGTAATTTTCTTATAATGAATTGCTAGTATTAGTATTTCGTATTAATTTTATAGTAATCTTAGTAAGTTTTTTATAGTATGTAGATGCATTCATTTCCTCTGCATCGACCCTGATCTATGATACTATCGGAGTTAAATAAGGGATCTAAGGAAGCACAGGGGCTAGACTTTATTAGTAACAAGTAAAAACTTTGTATTTTTGTATGTAACACAATCGAGATGTTGTGGGGATAAATACCAACCAAAAGACATGAATGAGACAATCCAAAAAGCACTTGATCATGATCGAATTTGTAAGCCTACTTGGATATTGAGCATTTCCTTGTTGCCAGAACTGAATTCTTTACAATGAATCGTTGCAACTCGGGGAAATGGAATTTGATAAATCTTTTCTTACATAGAGTCATTCTACATTATATATGTAGATATGTATGAAATATAGAAATATAGATATTCTATGGACCTAGGACCTATTTATGTTCTATGGATCTATTTCTGTAATTCTTTTGATTCTTGCTCGAGCCGGATGATAAAAAATTATCATGTCCGGTTCCTTTGGGGGATGGATCTACAATAATTCACCTATCCAAATAACAAAGAAACCTGATTTGAATGATCCTGTATTAAGAGCTAAATTGGCTAAAGGGATGGGACATAATTATTATGGAGAACCTGCATGGCCCAATGATCTTTTATATATCTTTCCAGTAGTAATTCTAGGCACTATTGCATGTAATGTGGGCTTAGCAGTTCTAGAGCCGTCAATGATCGGTGAACCGGCGGATCCGTTTGCAACTCCGTTGGAAATATTACCCGAATGGTACTTTTTTCCCGTATTTCAAATACTTCGCACAGTACCCAATAAGTTATTGGGTGTTCTTTTAATGGTTTCAGTACCAATAGGATTATTGACAGTACCTTTTTTGGAGAATGTCAATAAATTCCAAAATCCATTTCGTCGTCCAGTAGCTACAACAGTCTTTTTGATCGGTACCGCAGTAGCTCTTTGGTTAGGTATTGGAGCAACTTTACCTATTGAGAAATCCCTAACTTTAGGTCTTTTTCAAATTGATTAAACCGTTAAATACCACGACATAGGTATCTAAGGAAGATCCCCTTCTGGATCTTCCCTAGATACATCTATCTTATTATGATCTATTCTGCAAATATATGGACCGTGTCGAAGATTAAAAATTCATTCTATTCTTTTTTTTTATTTCTAAAAACTAAAAAATGAAAAAAAGTCCAATGGATTTAAAATGAAAACTTTTTCTTAGGTAAATTGATTGCAAAATGCTTCTGTAGAGTGCCCAATATCTGTTTTACATCTTCTATGCGAAAATCTTCCATTTTCATAAGATCTTCTTGACTGTGACTCAAAAGGTCCAATAATGTATGTATATTGGACCTTTTGAGACAATTATAGGTCCTGGAAGACAATTCTGATTGGTCAATAAAAATACATGTCAATGGAATTCCTTTTTTGTTTTTCTTAAGATTAGTGAATCTGTCTTGAAAGGAAAAAAGGGGTAGATTCCATCTGTTTTCATTTTCCTTGAAATTCATGTCCTCTTCCTCTGCATGTAGAAAAGGAATCAATAAATTAATCAAATTACGAGAAGCTTCATAAAGTGCTTCTTTAGGAGTTAAACTTCCATTCGTCCATATTTCTAGAAAGAGTATCTCTTGTTTTTCATTCTCATTCCCATAAGAATGAATACTATGATTCGCATTTCGAACAGGCATAGATACAATATCTATAGGATAACTTCCATCGTGAGAGTCATTTGTGGATTTCATACGATATCCGCGATCTCTCTTGATTTGTAATTCAATACACAAATCAATTGGTTCTGTCAGGTTAGCTATATGCTGTGTCGTGTCAACTATTTCTACAGAAGGTGGTGAGATGATATCTTGAGCTGTTATGTATTTTGGACCCCTGACGCAAATGGATGCGTCCCTAACTCCATAGAGATTACTTCTCAATACAATCTCTTTCAAATTTATTAAAATCTCATGTACTGATTCTTCAATACCCGCTATCGTAGAATATTCATGCAGCACATTTTCAGATTTTGCACGTGTGATATATGTTCCTTCTATTTCTCCAAGTAAAGCCCTTCGAATAGAAATACCTATAGTATTGGCTTGACCTTTCATAAGCGGGGACAGAACAAAACGACCATAATAAAGACGCTTGCTGTCTACTCTTGATTCAACACATTTCCACTGTAGTGTTCGAGTGGATCCTGCTACTTCTTCTCGAACCATACTATATATTTATTATTTTTCTTTTCTTTATGATTATTGGATCAGATCATTGAATCATTTATTTCTCTTGGAATCTCTTGAATTCTTATTTCTACACACGTCTTTTTTTAGGGGGGCGACATCCATTATGCGGCATGGGTGTTACATCACGTACGAAACTTAATAGCATCCCATTTCTACGAATGGCTCGTAATGCCGCATCTCTTCCGAGACCTGGACCTTTTATCATAACTTCTGCTCGTTGCATACCCTGATCAACTAATGTACGAATAGCATTAAATGCCGCGGCTTGAGCAGCATAGGGTGTTCCTTTTCTTGTGCCTCTGAATCCAGAAGTACCTGCGGAAGCCCAAGAAACCACCCGACCTCGTACGTCTGTAACAGTTACAATAGTATTGTTGAAACTCGCTTGAACATGAATAACTCCTTTTGGTATTCTACGTTCATTCTTATTTGAACCAATACGTGCATTCTTACGTAAACCAAATTTTGCTATAGGTTTTGTCATATTTTATTAGATCATATTCATAAGAATAAAAGAAAAAGAAAGAAGAATCAGAAATCTACAGAAAGATACGGGGATATCCATTTCATATGAAAACGAATCCTTTCTTCTTTCTTTTTACATGTACATGGTTTTGAAAAAGTACTTGATTTAGAACTTGAGAAGGATTACCCCTGTCTCTGTTTATGTCTCGGATTGGAACAAATGACTATAATTCGCCCCCGCCTACGAATCAAGCGACATTTTTCACAAATCTTACGAACAGAAGCCCTTATTTTCATATTTATCATTCCTTACTTTCATTCTGAATCTATTTTTTTGGAAACAAGAATCAGTTTATTGCTTTTTTGAACTTCGAATTATATCCCTACGAAAAGGATGTTTAAAAGAATGATCTAATCGTTCGAATCTTTTTTGCGAAGTCTATAAATTATACGTCCCCTGGTTGAATCATAACGACTCATTTCGATTTTGACTCTATCTCCGGGTAGTATACGTATAAAACTGCGCCGGATTCTCCCTGAAATATAACCTAGAATTAGATCTTCATTATCTAACCGAACTCGGAACATACCGTTGGGAAGTGATTCAGTAATTAAACCCTCATGAATCAATTTTTGTTCTTTCATTCCAGGGAACCCCCTTTAAGTATCAACTAATAGAGGAAGAGTTCTATAATTCACTTCTCCTCTCTATTTTACAAATAGTAAGTTCGAGAGAAATTTGGGGTACCCCAGGAGAATCACCATATATAACACAAAATTTCTCCTCCAATTTTTTCTAGTCGAGCTTCTCGATCTGTCATTATACCTCGAGAAGTAGAAAGAATTACAATTCCCATTCCACCTAAAATCTTAGGAATTCGTTGATAGTTGGAATAGATTCGTAGACCGGGTCGGCTTATACGCTTTAAAATCATTTTATTGCCTTTCCTAGTCTTTCTATGTCGTAAGGTTGAAACCAAGAAATTTTTTTTACTTTCTTGATGTTTTCGAACGTTCTCAATAAAACCTTCTCGTAAAAGTATTTTCACAATGTTTTTAGTGATATTAGTAGATACTATTTGAACTCTTCCCTTTTGATCTATGTCAGCATTTCTTATAGAAGTTATTATATCGGCAATAATGTCCCTACCCATGACGAACTATAGTTATTGGTGCCTCCTCATTTTTATATAATAAACATGCTTCTTTTTTGTTTTATTTTTTATTGAATTTTTTTTTTTGAAATTATTAAATTCTAAAAAATTATTCTAAATCTCAAATATATGCATGAGACACAATCTATTAATCGGATCTATTTCAGATATTTGAATATTCTATTTCTATTTTCTATATATAGAATAGATAGGATATATCCTATTTTCATCTATAAGACTTCGGGTGCTAATGAAACTATTTTAGTAAAATTCAACTGTCGCAATTCCCGAGCAATCGCACCAAAAATTCGAGTTCCTTTTGGATTTCCTTCTTGATCAATGATAACCGCTGCATTGTCATCATATCGTATTATCATGCCGTTGTCACGTTTGAGTTCTTTACACGTGCGTACAATCACAGCTCTAATTATTTCTGATCTTTCTAGAGGCATGTTGGGCACTGCTTCTTTGATTACAGCAACAATAACATCGCCAATATGAGCATATCGGTGATTACCGGTTCCTATGATTCGAATACACATCAATTCTTGAGCTCCACTGTTATCCGCTACATTCAAAAGGGTCTGAGGTTGAATCATATCATTTTTATTTGAATCTCTTATTTCAATGCAAGGGATAATGGAAAAAAGAAATATTGTCTGTCCAGAGATAAAGAAATCTGTGGTTGTTTTTTCATTCTCAATACTCCTTCCTTCTTCTTTTACTTTTGTTTACCTATCCTGAAATAACAAATTGAGTTCGTATAGGCATTTTGCATGCAGCTATTTCCATAGCAGTTTTGGCTACAGTTTCTGATACTCCACTCATTTCATAAAGTATTCGGCCCGGTTTAATAACGGATACCCAATATTCGGGGGATCCCTTGCCCGAACCCATACGTGTTTCTGTAGGTCTTACAGTAACAGGTTTGTCGGGAAAGATACGTACCCATATCTTTCCACCACGACGTGCATATCGTGTCATTGCTCTTCGCCCTGCTTCTATTTGTCTAGCTGTGATCCAAGCAGGTTCAAGTGCCTGAAGAGCATATCTGCCAAAACAAATATGATTGCCTCGGCAAGATGTTCCCTTCATTCTACCTCTATGTTGTTTACGAAATCTGGTTCTTTTGGGGTTATAGTTGATGGTTGTTTCTGAATTCCATCTCTACTGCAGAGCCGGACATGAGAGTTTCTTCTCATCCAGCTCCTCGCGAATGAAATGATTCAAGAATATTAAATATACACATGTATTTATGTATTTCATTCTATCAAAATGAAAAGAAAGAATATACTAATTTCTTTTATATTGTATATTGAATTTGTTACATAGGTAACTTTATATATAACTAACTAGATAACTAGGTGTGTTTGTTTATATATAATGCTTCTTTCTTTTATCAAGATTTCTAAAGTATTTTACTTTACCTCTATTGAAATTGAATCACGCCAATAAATGAAATCCTTAAATGAAATAAGAATTCAAAATAAAGAAAGGTTTCGCGGGCGAATATTGACTCTTTCCTCCTTCATTTGTAGGATCAATCCATGACCATTCAGAAGAAATCCATTTTTTCTTGGTTCATTTCGCCATCCTACCCAATGAATCATTAGGATTGATTCGTTTTCAAGAAAATCCTATGTAGTCACAGGTTCCATCGTTCCCATAGCTTCTCCATTAATGTTTAGGCCTGAACTCTGCAATGGAGCTCTCAACAAAATCTCTTATTTGTTTCCGAGTCAATTTCCTCAGTTTTTCTTAACCCGAAGCTCGATTCAATTATTCTCTATTTTCTATTCTTTATATTATTAGTTAAATATTATTATTTTATTTGATTATTTATTCTCTTTTATTATTCTTTTTTATTATTTCTTTTTATTCTATGTTTCTATCTTCTTTCTATTTTTTATTTGTATATTTCTTATTCTATTGTATTGTAATTGTATACTTTGTATTTTTATTTTATATTGATGTTGATGCTTTATAACACTGCCTTTTTTATGGGGTAATTTTTCATAAACCATACATATGGGAATCATATATCATTGAGATCTTTATTCTCTCTTTCTATCATCCTTCCATTTTTCTACATCCCTTTTTTTTTCACAATTCATAATCAGATTTCTTTTTTATGAAAAGAATTTCAGTTGCTACAATGCTACAACTATATGATAGATTCAGTCATATAGTGACTGTTTCTTGGGATCTCGACAATACGAAGCAATAAGTTGGTTATTAGTTTTGAGTTTCTTTAGTTTTGATAGTTACTAAGTTTATAGTGGGGTTATCCTGTTTTTTTCAATCTCAATTCTAAAGAAAAAACTAACGAGTCACACACTGAGCATAGCAATTATACTAAAATCTAAATTAAATAAAGGGTAAATCCAATTTTTATTCAACCTTATAGAATTAGAATTGTTCGTTTTTCTTTGATTAAGAAAAAAAGAAAAAGAAGAAAAGAGTTTATAAATTTTTTCTATCGATGACCAGAATGGCGAAATAAAGAAAGGTCCATTCTTCTTCTTTTTTCTTTTCTTATTCTTGGTTTACAAATATCCAGATTTTGATGCCTAAGACTCCATAGATAGTTCTAATTGTATGGGAACAGTGATCAATTTTAGCGCGAATTGTTTGTAAGGGAACCCTGCCTTCTCTGATCCATTCGACACGTGCAATCTCTTTTCCGTCGATACGCCCTGCAATTTGCACTTGAATCCCTTTTGTACCCGTTTGTTCAGTTAATTCAATAGCTTTTTTCATTGCCTTTCGAAATGAGACTCTATTCTTTAATTGTAAAGCTATATATTCTGCAAGAATATTAGGTTGTCCATAAGGCTTTTCAATTCTTGTGATAGCAATGTTGAGTCTCCGGTTTACAGAATGAAATTCTTTTTGTACATTCATCTGTAATTCTTCGACTCCCCGTGTTCGTCCTTCTATTAATAAATTGGGAAATCCAATATATATTATGACCTGAATCAAATCTATTCTTTTTTGAATTACTATATGGGCAATTCCTTCGAAACCTGAGGATATTCTCTTATTTTTTTTTACATAGTCCTTAATACAATTCCTTATTCTTTCATCTTCTTGTAGACCCTTGGAAAAATTCTTTGGTTTTGCGAACCAAAAAGAATGATGACTTTGAGTTGTTCCAAGTCTGAAACCAAGTGGATTTATTTTTTGTCCCATATTTTTCTATTATTTTTCCATCCATTTTTTCTTTTCTAAATAGGAATCTAAAATTTAGATTTTTCTTTTAAAAAAATCTTTATATGACAAGTGGTTTTTTTTATCAGATAACTACGCCCTCGAGCCCGGGGTCTTAACTTTTTCACAATAGCACCTCTATTGACTTCAGCTTTACTAATAAATAAATCAGCTTCATTCAAACCCATATTATGACTAGCGTTTGCTGCTGCAGAATAAACTAATTTTAAAATTGGATAAGATGCCCTATAAGGCATTAGTTCCAATATCATGAGTGTTTCTTCATAAGAACGTCCGCGAATCTGATCAATTACTCTTCTTGCTTTGAAAACAGACATACATATATGTTGAGCTAACACTTTTGCTTCTCTATCTGAATTTTCGTTCTTTATCATAAAAGTTCTCCCCCGCCAATGAATGATAAGTGCCTAGGTGAAGTATAGTATAAGATAAGTCAGAAAAGTGAGTATATTAGTATACTAGAAAAAGAAATATACCTATACTCTTACTATAATCTTAAGTCTAAATACTATTAGAAATACTATTAGAAATACTATTAAGATAAGGCTTTTCA